TTTGGAGGGATTGTCAGGGGAGAGAACATTTGAGTACTGTACGGTGTACAGAGTATGTCCCGGTTCCATTGACTAGTATGTTGGAGGGGTGCCTATGGGGATAAATGACACTTGAATGATAAGTTCGTCTAGAGGATAAGTTGACCTTCATGCCTTGACGGCTATGCTGAGGCGGTGCATACCGAAAATAAAAAGATACCAACTGCGCGAGATTACAGTTATGCTGGGCATGGGCTGATTAGACCCGTACCATCGAGATGTCTTATTTAAGGGGAACGTATGGACGATAAAGCATTGTATGGCCCTGAGGTAAGAACCAGATGCCTGATAAAGTTTCACATTAGTAACCCCCAAGTTAAAATGGGCCCGGAGCGAGGAGAGGGGCATAAGGTGGGCGGGTTGCTGGTTTCACGGAGGATGGGGAATATGGGACTAAATGGGGTGGAGAATATCCGTATGGACAAGAAAGGTTTATGACATAATGGGGTATGTAATATATGCAGGTATGTGAGTAGAACATTAATTAAATAATTGGTCTTAATAGACATGTTGTCTAGTAATAATGTTGATTAAGAATATTATGTCTTAGATAATGGATGTATAGTACATGCTTATATGCTAGGGGAATATAATTTAATGTACGATATACATAAATGTATTATGTGTAAAATAAATTTATGTACAGGAAGTAGTTTAAGTAGAATGTCAGCTTTGGGTGCTGATGGTGGGGGAGTGATCCTTCCTTCTTGATATCCTGGGAAAAGTGTGTTTTTCATTGCTGGTTTACAAGACCAGTGTAATATTTATACTACCAGGACATTTAATCTAGGTCTAGGATGTCATTTTCAATTATTCCTGCGATTGGTATTAGGATTACGATAATGGTGAAGTAGGCAATTGAGGCTGCTTGTCCGATTATAATGAATGGGTGTTCGACTGGTTGGCCGCCAATTCATGTGAGGATAAGTAGATCGGCTACTAGGATTCAGTATATTGTTTGTGTGATTGGGCGAAATGTGAGTGCTCGTTGTTTTGAGGTGTGGAGTAATGGTATGAAGGATAAGATTAGAATTGATAAGATTAGGGCTAGGACACCTCCTAGTTTGTTGGGGATTGATCGTAGAATGGCGTAGGCGAAGAGGAAGTACCATTCTGGCTTAATGTGTGGTGGAGTGTTGAGTGGATTTGCAGGGGTGTAATTGTCGGGGTCTCCGAGAATATCTGGGAAAAATAAAGCCAAAATTATGAGAACTATTAATAGGAGAAGGACCCCTAAAAAATCTTTGATTGTGTAGTAGGGGTGAAACGGGATTTTATCTGCGTCTGAGTTCAGTCCGGTTGGGTTGTTTGACCCTGTTTCATGTAGGAATAGTAGGTGAACTAGCACGAGGGCGGTAATGATAAAGGGTAGGATGAAGTGAAAGGCGAAGAATCGTGTTAGGGTGGCTTTGTCTACTGAGAAACCCCCTCAGATTCATTCTACTAGGGTTGTACCGATGTATGGGATGGCTGATAGGAGGTTTGTAATTACTGTGGCACCTCAAAATGATATTTGGCCTCATGGGAGTACGTAGCCTATGAATGCTGTGGCTATGACGGCGAATAATAGGACAATACCTATGTTTCATGTTTCGATTATGTTGTAGGATCCATAGTATACGCCTCGTCCTACGTGTAGGAATAAACAGATAAAGAATATGGAGGCTCCATTGGCATGTAAGTATCGTATAAGTCAGCCGTAATTTACATCGCGACAGATGTGGGCTACTGATGAGAATGCTGTTGATGTGTCTGATGTGTAATGTATGGCTAGAAATAATCCTGTGAGGATTTGGATAATTAGGCAGAGTCCTAGCAGAGAGCCGAAGTTTCATCATGATGAAATATTTGATGGGGTTGGGAGGTCGATGAATGAGTGGTTGATGATTTTAATTAGTGGATGTTTCTTTCGGATGATTGTCATTAGGTTTCTGTAGTTGAATTACAACGATGATTTTTCATGTCATTGGTCATAGTTGAAGTCTATGTAGAAATTATGACAGAATTAATTTATTTTTTAAGCTTAGCGGTTGTGTTAGGTTGTTTAGGCACTTCTTTGAAGCCTTCGCCTATTTATGGTGGGTTGTGTTTAATTGTTAGTGGGTGTTCTGGTTGTTTAGCGGTGTTGGGGTTTGGGGGGTCATTTTTAGGGTTAATGGTGTTTTTAATTTATTTGGGGGGTATGCTGGTAGTATTTGGGTATACGACTGCCATGTCTGCGGAAGATTACCCTGAGGCGTTGGTATCTAGTTGATTAACTATTGGGATTATGTTAATAAGCATTTTTATAGAGTTGGGTATGTTGTTTGTAACTAATTATTATGAGGGAGTGGGTGTTATATTAGAGTTTAATAGTATGGGGGGATGGGTAGTTTATGATGGTGATGGGTTGGGGCTTATGGGTGAAGGGGGCGCTGGTGTAGCTGCTTTATACAGTTGTTCTGCATGGTTGATGATTGTCTCTGGTTGAACCTTGTTTATGGGTGTGTTTATTATTATTGAGATTACTCGTGGCAATTAGGCGAGTATAATTATTGGGATGCAGATTAGTGTTACTAGGAATGAAAGGAAATATAGTTTTACTATCCCTTTTTGGTTGCTTAGGCTAGAAGATAGGATTATGTGGATAGTGGAGGTGGCTTTTGGGATGGTTTTTTCTAATCAGATGAGGTCTAGTGTGATTAGGGCTGTTTTAAAACTTGTGTTGAGGGTTTTTAGGGGTAGGAGTCGATGGGTGATTGTTGGGAAATAGCCTAGGGAGGTTGAGAATGAGTTTAAGGGTATGGGTTTTGTTGGTTTGAGGTTGTTGGTTAGGTTGTTTAGGTCTAGTGCGATTGCAAATCCTGTGATGGTGATTACTAGGGCGGTGATTTTTATATATCAAGGTATAGTTATCACTTGTAGGGCTGTTGGTGGGATGTTATATGAGATAAAGAATCCTGCTAGGATACTCCCTAATGCTAATCGTTTGATTGGGTTAATCAGTAATGGGTTGTTTTCGTTGATGGTGATTGTGGTAGGGAATCGTGGTTTGGTTATTAGGACGAAATAAATGATTCGTATGCTGTAAATGGCTGTTATAGAGGTGGCTACTAGTGTAATTGATAGGGCTCAGGCGTTGGTGTAGCAGGTGTTGATTGCTTCAATAATTAGGTCTTTGGAATAAAATCCTGTGAGGAAAGGTACTCCTGTTAGGGCTAAGCTGCCGATTGTCAGGCAGGAGGATGTAAATGGTATAGTTTTTGCTAGTCCCCCTATCTTTCGAATGTCTTGTTCGTCATTTAGGCTGTGGATAATGGATCCTGCGCACATGAATAATATGGCTTTAAAGAAAGCGTGGGTACAGATGTGTAGGAAAGCTAGGTGTGGTTGGTTGATCCCTAAGGTGACTATTATGAGTCCTAGTTGGCTTGATGTTGAGAATGCCACGATTTTTTTGATGTCGTTTTGGGTGAGTGCGCAGATTGCTGTGAATAGGGTGGTTAATGAGCCTAAGCATAGTATAGCTGTTAGGATGGTGTTGTTATTGGAGATAAGGGGGTGGAATCGAATTAATAAAAATACCCCTGCTACAACTATGGTGCTTGAGTGGAGTAGTGCTGAGACGGGAGTTGGGCCTTCTATGGCTGATGGAAGTCATGGGTGTAGGCCGAATTGGGCTGATTTTCCTGTGGCTGCTAGTAGGAGGCCTGCGAGGGGAATGGTGTGTGGGTTGTTTATAATGAAGATTTGTTGAAGTTCCCATGAGTTAGTTTTTATGCAGAATCAGGCTATTGCTAATATGAGGCCGATATCACCGATTCGATTATACAGGATGGCCTGTAGGGCAGCTGTGTTGGCGTCAGCCCGTCCATACCATCATCCAATTAGTAGGAAGGATATGATTCCTACTCCTTCTCAGCCGATGAATAGTTGGAATAGGTTATTGGCGGTGGTTAAAATGATTATAGTAATTAGGAATATTAGTAGGTATTTGATAAATCGGCTTAGGTTTGGATCTGAGTGCATGTACCATATAGAGAACTCTATAATTGATCATGTGACGTATAGGGCTACTGGTAGAAAGATGATTGAAAAGAAGTCGAATTTTAAGCTTAGTGATAGTTTAATGGGTCCAATGGAGAGTCATTGTCAGTTTGTAATTATGAGTTCTGCGCCAGAGTTAAAGAAGGAGGACAGAGGGATTAGGCTGATGAAGAATGCATATTTAATGCATGTAGTCACGTAGCTGGGAAAGTTTATGTGCTTTGTTATGTTGGTTAATGAGATGACCATAGGAAATAGTAGGAGTGTGAGGATAAGAAAGATAGAGGATGTGATGGTGTTTATTACTTTCATTTGGAGTTGCACCAAGTTTTTGGTTCCTAAGACCAATGGATTACTTCTATCCTATGAAAGTAAGAAAGCCGTATGGTTAAGTACGGTGGCATGAGTTAGCAGCTCTTGCATACTTTCTTGGTAAATAAGGGTGGTTGCACCCTATCTTCAGATTCACAGTCTGGTATTTTTTTTTAAAACTATATCTACATAGTATGGGGCCTAGGATTAGTTTGGGGTTAATGGTGAGTAGTGCTAGGGGTAAGATATGTAGAGTTATAAGAGTTAATTCTCGTGTGTGTGAGGGTTGTAAGTTGTTTATGTGGTTGGTGAGTTTTCCCCGTTGTGTGGCGACGATTATGTAGATTGAGTAAAGTGAAGTGAGAAGGATGTTTGTTCCTAATAGAATGATTGATGGGTTTGATCAGGAGAACAGGGAGATTGTAATTATCAGTTCTCCAATTAGATTGATTGTTGGTGGTAGGGCAAGGTTAGCTAGGCTTGCTATGATTCATCATGTGGCTATTAGGGGGAAAACTGTTTGTAGTCCTCGGGCTATGATTATTGTTCGACTATGGATGCGCTCATAGTTTGTGTTCGCTAGGCAGAACAATAGGGAAGATGTTAGACCGTGGGCGATTATTAGTGCTGTGGCCCCTATAAAGCTTCATGGAGTTTGGATCATAATGGCGGCGATAACTAGGGCCATGTGGCTGACTGAAGAATAAGCGATTAGGGATTTTAGGTCTGTTTGGCGGAGACAGATAGAGCTAGTTATAATTATACCTCATAATGATAGTAGAATGAAGGGGTAGGCTATATGTTTGGTTACTGGGTCTAGGATTGTAGAGACTCGTATTATGCCATAGCCCCCAAGTTTTAGTAGGATTGCTGCTAGGATTATAGATCCTGCAATGGGGGCTTCTACATGGGCTTTGGGTAGTCATAGGTGAACCCCATATAATGGTATTTTGACTATGAAGGCTATAATACAGGCTAGTCATAGAATATCGTTGGACCATGTTTGGTCAATCAATGAGGAGTTTAATGCTATTAGGATGATGTTTAATGTTCCTGTTGAGTTTTGAATGTAGATTAAGGCAATTAATAGGGGGATGGATCCTACTAGGGTGTAAAATAGGAAGTAGACACCGGCGTTTAGTCGTTCTGTCTGGTTTCCTCATCGCGCGATGACGATAAGGGTTGGAATTAGGGTTGCTTCAAAAAGCACATAGAATAAAATAAGTTCGTTGGCAGAGAATGTCATGATAAGTAAGGTTTGTAGGCAGATTAGAAGGGAGACATATAGTTTTTTGTTGTGCTCGGGTTCTTTTTTGATGTGATTTTGGCTGGCTAGGAGTATTAGTGGGAGTAGTCAGGTTGTTAGGATTAAAAGTGGGGCAGATAATGGGTCTGTGGAGAATATGGTGGAGAAGCTTAGGTTGCTTTCATTGTTTTGCCATAAAAGTTTAATGGAGATGAGGTTAATTAGGAGGCTATGGGTTGTTACATTGATTCATATTTTTTTGTTGTTTGAGAGTCAGGTTAGGGGTAGCAGTATTAATGATGGGAGGACAATTTTTAGCATTGCAGTAGGTTTAGGTTATGTACGAAATCAGAGCCGTAGGTGTTTGAAATTTTTGCTAGTAGGGCTAGGCCTACAGCTGCTTCGCAAGCAGCGAATACTAGGATGACGATAGGGATTGGGAATATAATTATTGAGTGTGTATTTAGGGGTGTGATAGTGGCTAGGATAAATAGGGATAATATCATGCCTTCCAGGCAGAGTAGGGTGGATATGAGATGTGATCGGAATATCAAGGTCCCTAGGAAAGAGAAGGTAAAGGCTAGGGTAATGTTGAATACGGCAGGTGTCATTTTTGGTAATTATGATAGCATCATAATCTAATGAGTCGAAATCATTAATTTTAGTTAAACTAATTACCAATTACTCTGTTCATTCTAAGCCTTTTTGTGTTCATTCATAAGCTAGGCCTAGGGCTAAAATTGTGATGAGGATAAATGCGATGATAGTTGGTGTGTTGGTGTTGGGAAATTGTATTGCTCATGGCAGTGGTAGGAGTAATGCGATTTCAAGGTCGAATAGTAGGAAGGTAATTGCTACTAGGAAAAATTTCATTGAGAAAGGTAGGCGGGCTGAGCTTATGGGGTCAAATCCACATTCATATGGGTTAGCTTTTTCAGTATAGATGTTGAGGTGAGGAAGTCAGAAGGCTACGGAAATTAGGATAGTGGCTAATGTGATATTAACTAATAGAATGAGTATTATGTTGATTACTTTCTTCTAGGTTATTGCTAGAGCTAACTGATTGGAAGTCAGATGTACTGATTATACTAAGAAAGTAGGATCCTCATCAATAGATGGAAACGTATAGGAATAATCATACTACGTCTACGAAGTGTCAATATCATGCTGCTGCTTCGAAGCCAAAGTGGTGTTTAGATGTGAAGTGGTATTTTAATTGTCGTAGGAGGCAAATAATTAGGAAGGTGGAACCGATGATTACGTGGAGTCCGTGGAATCCAGTTGCTATAAAGAATGTGGATCCGTAAATTCCGTCTGAGATGGAGAATGGGGTTTCGAAGTATTCTGAGGCTTGTAGGACGGTAAAGTAAACCCCTAATATAATTGTGATAAATAGGGCCTGGTTTATACTATTTCGTTTACCTTCTATCAAGCTATGGTGAGCTCATGTGATAGATACCCCTGATGCTAGTAAGACTGATGTGTTTAGAAGTGGGACTTCTAGGGGATTAAGAGGTGTAATTCCTGTTGGTGGTCAGCATCCCCCTAGGTCATGTGTTGGGACTAAGCTTGAGTGGTAGAATGCTCAGAAAAATCCTGCGAAGAAGAATACTTCAGAGATGATGAATAGGATTATTCCGTAGCGTAGGCCTTTTTGTACAACGGGTGTGTGGTGTCCTTGATAGGTGCCCTCTCGGATTACATCGCGTCATCATTGGTATATAGTAAGTGAGTTGCCTAGTAGTCCTAGTGATAGAAGGATGGTTGAATTGTAGTGGAATCATATGACTAGGCCTGAGGTTAATAAAAGGGCAGAAAAGGCTCCTGTTAGAGGTCATGGGCTTGGATTTACTATATGGAAGGCATGGGTTTGGTGGGTCATTAGGTGTTATCATGTAGGTAGAGGCTTACTAGCAGGGTAAATACGTAGGCTTGAATTAGAGCTACGGCAAACTCTAGGATAGTAAGGAGGGCTAAAATAATAAATGTGATTGTAGCTGTTGGTGGGCTGATGCTTGTGAGAACTAGTGTGGCTCCACCAATTAAGTGGATTAATAAGTGACCTGCGGTAATGTTAGCTGTTAAACGGACTGCTAGGGCCATGGGTTGAATAAATAGGCTAATGGTTTCAATAATGATTAGTATGGGGATGAGGGAGATGGGTGTACCTTGAGGTAGGAAATGGGCTAGTGAAGATTTTAGTTTGTGGCGAAACCCTAGGATTACAGCCCCGGCTCATAATGGGATTGCCATTCCTAGATTTGTTGATAGTTGTGTTGTCGGGGTGAATGTGTGAGGTAGCAGCCCTAGAAGGTTGGTTGAGCCGATGAATATGATTAAGGATACTAGTATTAGTGATCATGTGCGTCCTTTGGGTGAGTGAATTAGTATTATTTGTTTAATAATGAGTTTGACTAGTCATTGTTGGAATGAGTTGAAGCGATTTGATACTAGTCGTTTGGAAGAAGTTATAAGTATTGATGGGAGTATGATGATAAGTACAACAATAGGGAGACCTATTATTGTGGGGGTAATGAAAGAGGCGAATAGATTTTCGTTCATTTTGATTCTCAGGGGTTGTTTGTTTTTATAAGTTTAATTGACTTAATTGATGGAGTCTGTGGGAAGTTATGAAGTGAAATTTTTAGCTGCATAAGGACAAATAATGTAATTGTGGTTGATAGCACAGTAATGAATCATGTGGATGTGTCCAGTTGTGGCATTCACTACGGAGATTTATTATCTCTAACTTTAACTTAAAAGGTTAACGCTCTAAGCTTCGTAATGTGGTTAGATTATTGATAGAGATCAGTCTTCAAAGTTTTTTAGAGGGACTATTTCTAATACAATAGGCATAAAGCTATGGTTGGATCCGCAAATTTCTGAGCATTGGCCATAGAATAAACCAGGGCGGTTGGATGAGATGGTTGCTTGGTTTAGTCGTCCTGGGATGGCGTCTGTTTTTAGCCCTAGAGATGGAACAGCTCATGAGTGAAGGACATCCTCTGATGAGATTAGTATTCGGATTGGCAGTTCTATGGGGAGGACCACTCGGTTGTCTACTTCTAGGAGGCGGAGCTCTCCGGGTTTTAATTCAGAGGTTGGGACCATGTACGAGTCGAAGCATAGGTCTTCATAATCTGTGTACTCGTAGCTTCAGTATCATTGATGGCCTATTGTTTTTACTGTGAGGGCTGGGTTGTTAATTTCGTCTATTATATATAGGATACGCAAGGAAGGTAGGGCAATTAGAATTAAGATTACGGCGGGTAGGATAGTTCAGATAGTCTCTACTTCTTGGGCGTCTATGGTGCTAGTATGGGTTAGTTTTGTTGTTAGTATAAGGGTGATGATATATAGGACTAGAGAGCTGATTAGGAATACAATTATAAGTGTGTGGTCGTGAAAGTTTATTAGTTCCTCTATAATGGGTGAGGAGGCGTCTTGTAAGCCTAGTTGAAGTGGATAAGCCATGTGAGGTATATAGGGTTTAATCTATAATTTAACTTTGACAAAGTTACGTAATTTATTTACTAATACCTCATTGAGAAAGACATAGAGGCTATGGTTCTGGCTTGAAACCAGTTTTAGGGGGTTCGAATCCTTCCTTTCTTATTTTACTTTAACAAAGGCTGGTTCTTCAAATGTGTGGTATGGTGGGGGGCAGCCGTGAAGTCACTCTAGATTTGTGGAAGTATGTTCTACGCTAAGCACTTCTCGTTTAGAGGCGAAGGCTTCTCAGATTATGAAGACTATGATTAGAACTGCTGTTAATGAGATAAAGGAGCCCATAGATGAGATTGTGTTTCATGTTGTGTAGGCGTCTGGGTAGTCGGAGTATCGTCGTGGTATGCCTGAGAGACCGAGGAAATGTTGTGGGAAGAATGTTATGTTTACTCCTACAAACATAATGGCAAAGTGTGTTTTAGCTCATATATCGTCTAGTGTGTATCCCGTAAATAGTGGGAATCAGTGTACGAATCCGGCTATAATAGCAAACACAGCGCCCATGGAAAGAACATAGTGGAAGTGGGCAACTACATAGTATGTGTCGTGTAGGACAATGTCTAAGGAAGAGTTGGATAGTACAATGCCTGTGAGACCTCCTACCGTAAATAAAAAAATAAATCCTAGTGCTCATAGTATTGCAGGGGATCATTTAATATTACCTCCATGGAGTGTTGCTAGTCAACTAAAGACTTTAACTCCTGTTGGGATGGCAATAATTATTGTAGCTGATGTGAAGTAGGCTCGTGTGTCTACATCAAGCCCTACTGTGAATATGTGGTGGGCTCAGACGATGAATCCTAGGAAGCCGATAGATATCATAGCTCAGACTATTCCTATATAACCGAATGGTTCCTTCTTACCTGAGTAGTAGGTTACGATGTGGGAGATAATACCGAATCCAGGGAGAATAAGAATATACACTTCTGGGTGGCCAAAGAATCAGAATAGGTGTTGGTAGAGGATAGGGTCTCCCCCTCCAGCTGGGTCAAAGAAAGTGGTATTTAGGTTGCGATCTGTGAGAAGTATTGTGATTCCAGCGGCTAGGACAGGGAGGGATAGGAGTAGGAGGACAGCGGTGATTAAGACTGATCAGACGAATAAAGGGGTTTGATATTGTGTTATGGCTGGCGGTTTCATATTGATAATGGTAGTGATGAAGTTAATCGCTCCTAGAATTGAGGAGACACCTGCTAGGTGTAGTGAAAAAATTGTTAGGTCGACTGATGCTCCTGCGTGTGCTAGGTTGCCGGCTAATGGGGGATATACAGTTCAGCCAGTTCCTGCTCCGGCTTCTACCATTGATGATGCCAGTAAGAGGAGAAATGATGGGGGTAAAAGTCAGAAGCTTATGTTGTTTATTCGGGGGAATGCTATGTCTGGTGCTCCGATTATGAGTGGGACGAGTCAGTTGCCGAAGCCACCGATTATCATTGGTATGACCATGAAAAAGATTATTACGAATGCGTGGGCTGTGACAATTACGTTGTAGATTTGATCGTCGCCTAGCAGTGCGCCTGGTTGGCCAAGTTCTGCTCGAATTAGGATGCTAAGGGCTGTTCCTACTATCCCTGCTCAGGCCCCAAATAATAGATACAAGGTCCCGATGTCTTTATGATTGGTAGAGAATAGTCAGCGGTTAATGAACATAGGTAAAATGGCTGAGTAAAGCATTAGACTGTAAATCTAAGCACAGAGGATAAAGCCTCTTTTTACCAAGCCTTAAGGTGATAATCACATCGAATTGCAAATTCGAAGGTGTAGAGAACTGACTCTACTAAGGCTTCTCCCGCCCCCTTTCTGATAGGCGGGAGAAGTAGATTGAAGCCATATTAGGGTGTTTAGCTGTTAACTAAAAGTTTATAGGTTTGAGTCCTATCAATCTAGTAGAGGATTTAGCTTAATTAAAGCGATTGATTTGCATTCATTAGATGTAAGATGTAGTCTTGCAGTCCTTAACAGAAGTTAAACTTTGTGGGTTTGCTCAGGGCTTTGAAGGCTCTTGGACTGACTATCCTAAACTTCTAGTACAGAAGTAGGGGAGATAGGGGTAGTGCTAATGTGCTGATGATTGTTGTTGGTGATAGTATGCTGTTGTTTTTTGTATGGTTTTGGTGAGTGTGTATTTTGGAGTTATTGTTGCTGGGGAAGGTGGTTAGTGAGGTTGAATAAATTAGTCGTGTGTAGAAGAATAAGTTGATTAGGGCGGTTATTGCTATCAGTGTGGCTAAAATTAAGTTACTATTTTTTATGAGTTCGGTGATGATAGCTCATTTGGGTAGGAATCCTGTGAGTGGTGGAAGCCCTCCTGTGGATAGTAAGATTAGTGAGATTATGGGTAGGGCTATTGGCATTTTATTTCATATGAGTGATATAGAGGTGATAGATGTGAATGAGTGGGCGTGGAGAATGAGAAATAGGGGGATGGTTATGATGATGTAGATTAAGAGGTTTAGGGTTGTTAGTGATGGGTTGTATGGTAAAATAGAGATTATTCAGCCTATGTGGGCGATGGAGGAGTAGGCCAGGATTTTTCGTGTTTGTGTTTGGTTAAGTCCGTTTCATGCTCCGATTAGTACTGAAACGATGGCTGATAGGATTAGTAGGCTGGGGTTAATTAGTTCGTAGAATTGGAATAGGATGGATAAGGGGGCAATTTTTTGTCATGTAAGGAGGATAAGTCCTACTTTAAGTTTAATACCTTGTGCAACTTCTGGGAGTCATGAGTGGAATGGGGCTAGGCCCAGTTTGATCGCTAGGGAGGTGAAGGTTATTGTTATGATGATATTGTTAGTTTCGGGTTGGAATGTCCATAGGCCTAATTGTTTGAAGTTTATTAGGATGGAGAAGAGTAGAATTATTGAGGCGGTTGCTTGCGTGAGGAAATACTTAGTTGCTGCTTCGGTGGAGCGTGGGTTGGAGTTATTGATTATAAGTGGAATTAGGGCTAGTAAGTTTATTTCTAGTCCAATTCACATAGTGAATAGGTTTGTGCTTAGTATGGTGATTATTGGTCCTGTTATAATGGTTAAGTAGATAATTGCAAGTGTAATTGGGTTAATTAGTACGGGAAGGGGTTAAACCAACATTTTCGGGGTATGGGCCCGATAGCTTTATTAGCTGACCTTACTCTAGAATGGGGTGTAATGGGTAGCACGGAGAATTTTGGATTCTCAAGTATAGGTTCAATTCCTATTGTTCTAGAAATAAGAGGGTTTAAACCTCTATGATTTACTCTATCAAAGTAACTCTTTTTTCAGACATATTTCTAGGTGTAGGGTGGGATGCTTGCTATGAAGATTGGGGTGGAGATATGTCATATGCAGAAAGCCAGAGTTAATGGTAGGAAGTTTTTTCATAGGAGGTGTATTAGTTGGTCGTATCGAAATCGTGGGTAAGAGGCTCGGACTCATAGGAACAGGGTTGTTAGTATTAGGGTTTTTAGTATGAAGTTTGTGGTATATAGTTCTGGGTTAGTGGGATCATGGATGGGGCCTATAAATACGATTGTTGAAAGGGCATTTATTAGGATAATATTTATGTATTCAGCCATAAAAAATAGGGCGAAAGGTCCGGCGGCATATTCTACGTTAAATCCAGAGACTAGTTCTGATTCCCCTTCTGTTAGGTCAAATGGGGCTCGATTTGTTTCTGCTAGTGTTGAGATGAATCATATTATAGCCAATGGTCAGGCTGGGATTAGGAGTCATAGTGGTTCTTGTGTGTAGATAAGGGATTGGATTGAGAAAGACCCGTTTATTAATAGGACAGATAAGAGGATAATTGCTATTGTTACTTCGTATGAAATTGTTTGTGCTACTGCTCGTAGGGCCCCAAACATTGAGTATTTGGAGTTGGATGCTCAGCCTGATCATAGGATGGAGTATACTGAAAGGCTTGATGTGGCTAGAATAAATAGGACCCCTAGGTTCAGGTTTACTAGGGGGTGTGGTATGGGGAGCGGGATTCATAGGCTTAGGGCTAGTGATAGAGATAATGTTGGTGCAATAATGAATAGGGTTGTGGAGGTAGTTAGGGGACGCAAGGGTTCTTTGATGAATAGTTTTATAGCGTCTGCGAATGGTTGAAGGATTCCGTAGGGTCCTACGATGTTTGGGCCTTTGCGTAGTTGTATGTAACCTAGGATTTTTCGTTCGATTAGGGTGAGGAATGCTATGGCAATTAGTACTGGTACCAGTAGTATTAGGATATTTATGGAATACACTATTAGGGAGAGGATTTGAACCTCTGGGGACAAGGTTTTAAATCTTACGCAATTTCCTGGCTCTGCCACCCTAATAAAACCCTTGTCTAGGGTGTTGTTATACTAACTTACTAAATTTAGATAATTTCATATATTAGTTTTAAGGCGCTTGTATTAAGGAGGCCTCGTTTCTCTTGTCCTTTCGTACTGGGAGGAACAGTTAATAGATAGAAACCGACCTGGATTACTCCGGTCTGAACTCAGATCACGTAGGACTTTAATCGTTGAACAAACGAACCATTAATAGCTGCTGCACCATTGGGATGTCCTGATCCAACATCGAGGTCGTAAACCCTAATTGTCGATATGGACTCTTGAATAGGATTGCGCTGTTATCCCTAGGGTAACTTGGTCCGTTGATCAAGTGAATTGGGTCAATTGGATATTTAGTACTTTGACTTGTGAGTCTTAGTTAAAATCGTTCGGAGGTTGTTTTATTCTCCGAGGTCACCCCAACCGAAATTGCTAGCTTACTTCTTTTGTTTTTGGTCCATTAGGGGAAAGTAATTTGGTGGTTAAGCTAGTAAATTAAAGCTCCATAGGGTCTTCTCGTCTTATTGTTTTATCCCCGCCTCTTCACGGGGAGGTCAATTTCACTGATTGGAAGTAAGAGACAGTTGAATCCTCGTTGAGCCGTTCATTCCAGTCCCCAATTAAGGAACAAGTGATTATGCTACCTTTGCACGGTCAGTATACCGCGGCCGTTGAACGTTTGTCACTGGGCAGGCAGTGCCTCTAATACTTTTTATGCTAGAGGTGATGTTTTTGGTAAACAGGCGGGATTCTTGTTTGCCGAGTTCCTTTTACTTCTTTTAATCTTTCCTTGTAGCACACCTGTGTTGGACTAACATTTAAGTTTAGGCTGGCTTTATCGGTGATATTTTCGCCTATTGGTGTTAACTAACAATGGTCATCCGGGTTGTTATAGGCTTGTGCATGGAGAACAGTGTTCTTGTTACTCATGTTAACAGTATTTCATCTATATAGTTATAGATTAACCCGATTGGTGTTCATAGGAATTCATTGTGATTTATGGGATTTAGGGGTTATAGTGTTGAGCTTTAACGCTTTCTTTATTGGTGGCTGCCTTTAGGCCAACAATGGTTTTAAGGTTGTGGGGGGTTTATTCACTATAAAAGGTTGTTTCCATTACTAAAGAGCTGTCCCTCTTTAGTCTAAATTTTAAGATTACATTTTGATTGTTGTTTCTTGAGGTAATCTTAAAGTTGAACTGAAATTCTTTGTCGGGTAACCAGCTATCACCAAGCTCGGTAGGCTTTTCACCTCTACCTAGGAGTCGTCCCACTATTTTGCTACATAGACGGGTTGGTTCTTTGTACTGCTCTTAGGTAGCTCGTTTGGTTTCGGGGTATCTAGCTTAAGGTCTCTTGGTTAGATGTTTTCTAGTTAACTCATTATGCAAAAGGTACAAGGTTTAATCTTTGCTTGTTTATACTTTTAAGTGTTCTTTCATCTTTCCCTTGCGGTACTTTCTCTATAGCTCCTGAAGTAGGTTTCTTTCTCCAATACTTTCTATTGTCAAATGATTTGTTTTATTTTATGTTATAATTGAGTTTAGAATTTGGTAGGGCTAGGCTTAGTTCATGATGTCCATTGGTTGTGGAATCTTCTGGGTGTAGGCCAGATGCTTTTGTTGATTAAGCTACAGCATGGTTATTCCAAGCACACTTTCCAGTATGCTTACCTTGTTACGACTTATCTCCTCTCGTAAAAATTTGATGTAATTATGAATAGTTATCGTCTATTTAGTTTGAGGAGGGTGACGGGCGGTGTGTACGTACTTCATTGCTCAATTCAATTAAGCTCTCTATTCTTAATTTACTACTAAATCCTCCTTTGTCCTTTAGTTTCATAAAGGGTAGCGTAATGTTCTTTGTAAGAAAATGTAGCCCATTGCTTCCCACCCCATTGGCTACACCTTGACCTAACGTTTTTATGGTGATTCTCTTGCTTACTTTTTCTCCTTTTTAGGGTTTGCTGAAGATGGCGGTATATAGGCTGTATTAGCAAGGGGTGGTGAGGTATAACGGGGTTTATCGATTATAGAACAGGCTCCTCTAGATGGATATAAAGTACCGCCAAGTCCTTTGAGTTTTAAGCTGTGGCCAGTAGTTCTCAGGCAAATATTTTTGTTTTTGAATTATTGAAGTTTAGGGCTAAGCATAGTGGGGTATCTAATCCCAGTTTGGATCTTAGCTATCGTGTATTAGTTTTTAGAATTACTTTCGTCATTGGCTTTAGGTCCAGCGATGAATTTTCACATATTGGATGGATTTTAATTCTATTTTGTATGTTTCTAGTAACACGTTTTACGCCGAGAATAATTAGCTTGGGTTAATCGTATGACCGCGGTGGCTGGCACGAAATTTACCAACCCTTAAAGAGGCATGGCTTAGTCGAACTTTCGTTCATTGCTTAATTTTTATCACTGCTGGGTCCCGTGGGGGTGTGGCTAGGCAAGGTGTCTTTAGCTATTGAATGTACTTGATACCCTCTCCTAAGAGTTAGAAGAAACTCCGTGGGATTTGACACTGGCTTATGGAAATTTGCATGTGTAATTCTGCCTCCAGCTAATTATAAGGCTAGGACCAAACCTTTTGTTGTTTATGGGATGCTTGCATCCATCTAAGCATTTTCAGTGCTTTGCTTTAAATAAGCTACATTAACAGGGTAAAAAAATCAATACTGAAATCGTACTCGAAATTTTTGGGTTTTTTGGGTTGTTTTTTGGTATTAAAAATTTTGGGGTTTTTTTTGGTCAATACTAAATTTTAAGCCATATTTGGGTGACTACTCGAATGTACAAGAGCCCGGTTATGTGTCCTTTAATTCTGGGATGTTTGACTGGCGGGGGGGGGGAACAGAACTTGATGGGTTCTGGAGCCATTGGAAATATGTCTAACTAACATGGATAATATGC